CTTTTGTATAATACTAATTGATAGCGCCTCGTTGCTAAGTGCTACAAGATCTCGTACATTAGAACCTAGAGTTATGGACCCGAATCCACTAGTATAGAACATTTTCTTTTCCAAGTGAAATCCCCTAGTATATGAAAGAGTGAAAAAGTGCTTTCTTTGTTGTGGAATAAGAAGTCTTCGTATCTTAATGCATGTATTTAATTTATTCGGAGCTATTAGAGCGGGATCTACTTTTTTTGGAATATGAGTCGAAGCAATAACAAGAATATTTCTAGTAGAATATTTTTCAGAATCCCGGGATAGAGAGTTCGCTAATAGACCCAGGGATAAGTCATTCGACTCACCCCTATCCCAATCATTAATGTTTGGAATCCAAATTATGCAAGGAGACATTGCTTTTGCTAATTCGAATTGAAGAGTGAGATAAAATCGCTCTATTTCCGGCGCCGTCATCATACCCCTAGGTACCGGATGCTTCATACTTAGAAACTCCAACTCCCCATCATAGTTACGGCCGAGATCGTCACTATCATACCTTTTGATATTATAGCAACTCTCATTAGTAGGTAAAAGACCGTAAATGGTACCCTCTCTATCATCAAAAAAATTATTCTCCCTATCATCGTCATCCATCTCAAAACCCTTAGGATAGTAATCCAGGAACTTGTTTAGAAATACTGTAATGAAAGGAACATAGGAGTTTGTCGATAGATATTTGACCAAATAGGATCGTCCAGTTCCTATCGAACCTATCACTAAAATACCCCTTGGAGGGGATAAGGCTAAGCGCAGCGAAAAAGGTTTCGGATGAGATGGGAAATCCAAACAACTAGCCCCACACGGGTTTTCTGAATAAGTGATTGTCTGATAATGAGCGAGGAATATCCGTCTTTCTGCTAAGCAGGATGTATTGAACTCATAAGTCATTAGATATTTTTTATGAATGTCAATTAAATATCGTAAGTAAATTGTTCCCGGTTGTTCCATCATTTGATAACCAGAGTTATTTTTTGATAAATGATCACTATTAGTCAGACTCAAGAAAATTTGATCAATCCCCTTTTCTGCCGTTAAGGTAGAGAACTGAAGTAAGAATTCTCTTTCTTTATCAGCAATGAAATCGGTGTTCGAGATCCAGAATTCTATTTTATCATCAATCCAATCACTATTCACATTTTTTCTTTTTCTTATCAAGGAATAGATCGCTTTACTTATATGACTTAAATGTCTCGTATTTCTCAAAAACGAGATTCGATTGATGGGATTTGGTAGAATACTTATGAGATCGATGAAATTAAAATCTTTTTTCTTCGAACTTTTGTCGCCAGAAGCCGAACCTCGGCTTTCTTCTAGAAAATTTCCAAATTGTTCCAGAGCAACTAGAAAGATATTCCCGAAAGAATTCAGTTCCGAAGTAGGATACCTATCCAGAAGTTTTCGCAACTCAATCATGTATGAAGGAATCATCAAAGATTTGACCTGTTCGAACTCTTTCTGTAACTCATTAGAGAATTGAGAAACAAATAAAAGATGTGTATGAACCAGATATCCAGTAACAAGAAGAAGGAAAAGGGTTGAAAAGAGGAACTCCCGAATATTTAGCGATCTCAAACGTGTCGATATCAATGGTGACTCATTATTTGCATTAAAAATAGCTTCGCACACGTCCACAAGAAAATTATGGAAACACTTACTCGAAATCTTACTTATAGGATTCCCTTGTGAAAGACACAATTTTTTCCGAAGAATTCGCTCAAATCCAGGCATAATCTCATGAAAAATGGATGCTAAATTTTGAAATTTAGGACTGCTACTTAGTATCGCCAATAGGTCTGAAAAAGTATGTAAAAATATTAAAGTTAGATATTTGTGCGTTGTCCGGGTAAGAAACCAAGGTATTATAAATGGTTGGAGTCGCTTCAATTTGGCGAGAGTTGAAAAAGGACTATTTCTATGAAAGTTTCTATACATCTGCCCTTTTTCAAGGGATTGGGTTAGACAAGAACTATGTTTTTTCCTCTTTTCGGATGGTAAATATTTCTCAGAATATGGAGTGTGAATCAAACCCATTTTGGAGCCGAAATCGAGATACTGATGCAAGTTCTTCTCCTCTGAATCAGGCAGATTCATATCTGAAACAGGTTGACAATTAGTTCTGTCAAAATTCACTATCTCTTCCTCTGTAAAAAGTGTTCCAGAAATGTCTGCGATCGAGTAAATAGCTCGACGAACGAACGGATCGGGTCGAGTTGGAAAATGGAAAGATTTGTACAAGTTATATCCGTCATCACCACTTTGCGGAAAATGGTTCGGTATCAATATGTTAGATACTTGTGAAATAGTATCTCTGTCCAAAAAAGGATGTTTTTTTTTACCGCCGCACAAAGAAAATATTTTATTTCGAATGAACAGGGTGTTGTTGAGGAATTGTCCATACAACAAATCATAATTCCAGGACCTTTCCACATAAAAAGAGAATCCTTTGTTACAATCGAAACAGAAGTTATATTGATTATTCAAGAATAGAAGTCGATTGACTTTATAAAAAGAGGATATTAATGAACTTCTATGAAACGGTTTCACGGGATTCAGCCAATTGTCTTGATCGCGCCATATCGTTGAGAAATAGGAATCCATGTTAGAAAAAGATTTCCTGCGATTCTTTCTAGTATGGAATGAGTCAATCATCCAATCGGGTATCTTTTTGAACAAAAATGATGATATTGTTCCTTCATTGATCAATAATTTTGATTTTTGGGAAGTATAATAGTCATCCAATAAGACGGGTTTCCCTTTTTTCAAATGAACGATTTGAAGACCTATTGATTCTAACAACTGATTCCCGAGTGGATCGTTCGGACGTTTCAATTCATACATGTGAATCTCGGACCTATGAACAGGGATACTCCCCAAACTCACAAAGAAAAAAGGAAGTGAGTTAGACAAAAAGGGAAGAAACTTGGATAAAAAGAAACAAAATGACTTAGACAAATCTTTTTTGTGGATAACCACAGACCGATCAATCGAATATGCATTCATATGGAATCGATCGAACACTACTCGAAAACGGCTATTCTGCTCAGAAATCAAACGGTCCAAATATTTCCGGAAATTTTTGCTCCCATTGGAGCATTTGTATTTATATGCATTTGGATCCTTATTTATGGATCTCTCGGTTCGATAAATCAAAATAAGAGGATCAAACCATTTTTTCTGACTCTTTTTCAAATTTGAGAAATGTTGGTTGATCGTGTATTTCCTTATAGGTCTATGATTCAGAATATCATTTTGTATTTGATACCTTTGAATTACATATTCCAAGTTGCGATTGAATCGATTCCATAGATTTCTTATGTACCCATAGGTATTATATTGAATTTGAATCAGATTTCGGATTAATCCATATTGATTGACCGATCGGTTGCTAGTAAATAGTACTATTTTTGGTTTTGGGTCTTGAAAATAATTTCCGCACGAAGTCTGGACCCATTTTTTTATGATCCTTGGATAAAAAGATTCATTCTCTTCGTAAAAAAAAGGAGGTAGAACCAATAAAGATTTCTTTTTTGATTCATCCCTAGAGTTGAATGCGCCATTTACGAATTGTTTTTGATCCAATCCGGAAGAATCAATAGAAAAAGAAAATCCCTTAGGATACATTAGATCCGGCTTAGTTATTGATAGATTGAATAAATTTGCCATTTCTTGAAATCTCTCTTCTGATTCAAAATCGTGATGTAACAAGTACCCCCCCCTATTTCGGTCATGGAATAGATGAAATAAACCTAAAAGTAGTCGAAGTAGTCGATTTTTGTTCAAGAATGAAATATTATTTTGAACTGTCAAAAGTTCATCCTTCGCAACCCTATCACATTCTGGATCGAATGAAATAGGATGAATTGAGACAGTATTTTGTAAATACATAATTATCTTGACTATATTGACAATTTCTTTCTTTTCCGACCGCCTCGAAAGAACAAAAGAAACATCTTCTTCTTTCTTAAATAATTTATGATCTCGAGTGGGGCTCTCAGTAGGATTCAAATCCAGATGAAGGTCTGAACATCTGTCAGAGAAAAAAGAACGGTTGGTTCTTCTAGGATTCTCAAAAAATTCTTCTATTTTTTTTTTATATTTTGGATCCTCACAAATGGAATTGACATGATTCCCCGATTGATCAGAAGATCTTTTCAATTGATTCGAATCTGTTCCTTGATTAAAACCTGATCTTTCAGAGATCTTTTTTCCTTTTGGACGATACAGGAGCGGAACAATCAACTTATTTATATTGAACGAATCTTTTGAGTTTTCCAATGTATCATTGCTGGGTCCAACGGAATTCGTTGGTATCGGAAGAAGCCCTGTCAAATAGATATTTTTAGTTTCAATCATCTTTCGGTTGTTAATACGATATAAAAGGATCACCACTACGAAAAGTACTACATTCTTGATCGTGAAATATCGATTTCTTGTTAAACCCTGTGAATTGCGTGAAAATAGGATACTCCAGATTCGGGAGTCTAAGAGTTTTATCAAACTCTCTTGATGGGAAAAAATGCGAATCAAAGAGATCGCTGAGTTGAATTGAGTCCACGAATCTAAGAAATAGGGAGAATTCTTGCTTTCTCTAAATACCTCCCTCAATTCTAAAATCCAGGATTGAAATTGATGTTTTTCCATATAGTTCTCCTATATAATATAATATATATAAGTAAAATAGTATTTTTTTTTGATTAATTTATTCAAAAGATTTCACTTCAATTGGAATTTGGTTATTCATGAGCCCGGAGGATTCCAAGCATCCATGGCTGAATGGTTAAAGCGCCCAACTCATAATTGGCGAAGTCGTAGGTTCAATTCCTACTGGATGCACCCCAATAAAAATAAAGTAGATTTTTGTTCAAGAATTCTTATTTTTTAGTAGATTGTTTTGAACTGTCAAAAGTTCATCCTTCGCAACCCTATCACATTCTGGATCGGATGAAATAGAATGAATTGAG